AACGAACCAAAATAAAATAACTTCCACTTCCCCATGGAATAGTTTTCCAGATTAAACTATCTCTCTTTCTTAATCTTATTTTGTATAACCTGAATTAAATTACGAATTCTTATTAGAAAATTCTATTATTTCATTCAAATTGCACACTGAGCTCTTGATATATGTGTTACAGTATGAATAATGTAAGCAAAGAGGATAGAAAAAAAAAATGAATCAAAGATCTTACCCAAGGGAATTCTTTTTTTAGGGTAACTTCGAAGAAAGAACAAACTGTAAATTAATGGAAAATTTGCTCTTTTCTACTGGAATTTATCTTTATCACACTTCTTTATCTTCTAAGAAAATTAGATAATTAGGGGTTTACAACTTTACTTCTTTCTTTTTTCATTTTTTTTTTTTGGGGGGGGTTAACTATTTTTAGGGTATTTCTAACTAATGGAAGTGGAGCAGTGATTAAATGATACTTTATCTGATAATACTACAAGAAAGTAGGGTAGATTATAAAAAAGAACGATTAGAACAGAATGATAAATTGAAAAATTCTTGATTCAATCAGGAATCCAATTTTGGATTAGGTATGAATAAAAGATCTTCCTATGGTATACTATTCAATTCTCGACGATGAATTGATTTGATAGTTCAGATATTGTTATTCATGATATTGCGATATCATCGAGAGGTAATTCATCCATTGAATTTCTAGGCGAAAGGTTTATCATCTCTATGGGATTAAATCCCGAGTTATTGCGAAGTAAAAAAACGATGAGATTATGGAAGTCAATATTCTTGCATTTATTGCTACTGCACTCTTCATTCTAGTTCCTACTGCTTTTCTCCTTATCATTTACGTAAAAACAGTAAGTCAAAATAATTAATTTTTTTGAATAAAACTGGACTTCTAACTTCTTATCAATTGTTCACGAAATAAAAAGAAAAAAATGGTTTCAATTTGGTGTGAAATGAAAATGAGCAGACTCAAATTGGCAGTATTCCATGCGATCTGATAGTATGGTAGAAAGAAATAGATGAATCTTTCTTTCTACCATACTCTCTATTCGTCTTATTGTAGTGTATAAAGTTGTACTCTATTTTTAATAATAAAAAAACTTAATGTAGATTAAATCAATTTACAATATTTTCTTTCTATTTGATTTTTAACTTAACGTTTGAGTTGAACCATCATATGAAATGAATCGATAAAGCAGAATTTTTTTTTTGTTTTATTATAAAACAAGCGGTAAATACGTAATATGCGACTCTCCCAAGGTAAGATCTTATTTTCCATAGTATCTCGTCAAGACAACCACTTTTTCTTTTTCTCGTAGAAAGTGTATATACATTTGACTTCTTCTTTGAACAGTCAAAAGGGAAATAACTAAAACGACCCTTCTCATTATCTATCTAGAATTTAGCATTCGTTATAGATAGAAATTTTAGGACGAATTGGGTTGGAATCAATTTCCAATTATCTGTATTTCTTTTCCTTTCGAAATACAAACATGGGAATCATTGAAATATCTCTTTGGTTATGATTGAAAAAGTATTATTTATAGAAAAAATTCTTCCGCTAGAATTCAAATTCAATCAATGGACAATGAAATTTTGAAAGTAAAATATTTTGAATCCTTAAAAAGCTTTGCAGAACGATCTCTAAAACAATTGATAGAGTTTAGTTTGCTTCCTCAATTCAATTAGTTTGACCTCTAGAGTCCACTTCTTCCCCATACTACGAGTGAAAGGGAAAATGTAAAGACTACCATTAAAGCAGCCCATGCGAGACTTACTATATCCATATGAATTATGTCCCCTATCTCTATAAATATGACGGAATTTTTCCATTATTGCTCACTAATAATAGTGGAATCAATAGTGCAGAGTCAAAAGGGAATTATGACCAATTAAACACTATTGATGAACCAATCCAATAAATCCATTTATTAAACAGCAGTGACATCATACAAAAATGAATGTTACTAATCGAAATAAAAAAAAAAATGGGGGCCTGCTCTTTTTTTTACCTTCATTAAGACATAAAAAGATAGAATACCATCTATTCCATACCCTTATTTTCATTTGATCTAATTCATCTCCCATTGTCTCTGGGAAAGAGTTGGGAGATAGTCTATTTTTTCGGGACTTGCCTTATTTTTTTTTTTTTTTTTCTATCACAAAAGCATCCATTCAATCTAATATTGATTCAATGCCTGAGCATTCAGAGACTCTCGCGAGTCCATATAAAAATAGACGACTAATTTAGTTGGATTACCTAAAAAAAGTGAATTCTATCAATTAATTTAAGATTCGGTCAGTAAAAAGTCCATTACATTAGTAGTAGAAATATTTGTAGGAGAGTAGAATGGAGAAGTCTTGATAGACTTTCCATCACTAGAATTTTTCTGCCTCTAAGCTAAAATTCAAGGATTTCCAATCTTTTGGAAACACGCAGACCCCAAACAAGTATCAACAGTGCTTTTCCTCCGGTTGGACAAAAAATTGGGCT